CAAGAATTCTATCTCTATATAGAGATAGAAAAAAATAGATTATTTCTAGTGCATTCAGTCTTTCGATTTTTTTTCGTTCCTATTCTCCTTTCTCAAAAAAAGGGGACTTTAAACAAAGTTAAAGGATTACTTCGTTCTTGATAGTTATTTACTTAATCGGTGAATAGAAGTATACTCTGGATCGGAATCGTGGGAAGTACTCCTTTATCATTTCTACAAATTTAAAGCCCCAATTTTAATTCTTTTTATACACAGAAAAATACACTTACAAAATCTCTATTACGAATCCTTAGTGTACATTAGTGTTCCTAGCTATCCACTCATTTTTATGAATCTACTTTTGGTAATACATACGTAGTAAAAACCTCATAAAGTTGATCCTTTGAACCCGCTTCAAGTCATGATGACTAGTCAATCAATCTTGGGGTAAAGATTCTCTAATACTTATGTTTACTTTTCTTAACTCTTGTACATAGAAAATGAGATTCAATCTTTTACTGCAAATTTAGAAGCCGTTTCTTTCACTCATATAACTATCTAGTTTCTTTCATCAACCCCCGAATAATGAATAAAAAAAATAGATATTCAACTCATGGCACTTCCTTCCTAGAAAGAGAAGCAGTCGGGGGAATTTTATGTCTTAACGAATCACACGTAGAGATATTGATAACACACATAGAGTTAATGGTATTTCATAACTAATTGATTGAGCAGCAGCTCGTAGACCACCTAAAAAAGAATATTTATTATTTGAGCCATATCCTGACATAAGAAGGCCGACAGGAGCAATGCTTGAAATAGCAATCCATAAAAAAACACCGATACTGAGATCGGCTAGAACAAGGTGATACCCAAAAGGAATTACTAAATAACTTAATAAAATTGATATGACTGCTATAGATGGTCCAATACTGAATAAACGAGTATCTCCTCTAGATGGAAGAAGATTCTCTTTTAAAAGTAATTTGGTACCATCTGCTAGAGCTTGAAGAATTCCCAAAGGTCCTGCGTATTCAGGACCAATACGTTGTTGTATACCTGCAGATATTTCTCTTTCTAACCAAACAATTACTAATACACCTATTGTGATTCCTAATACAGGAGTAAAAATAGGGATAAGCATCCATATGATTCCATAGACCTCTTTTAAGGATTCCAATCTAGAAAAAGAATTGATAGCTTGTACTTCTGTTGTATCAATTATCATTTTAACGATCAACTTCTCCCATAATGATATCTATACTACCTAGTATCGTCATAATATCAGCCAATTTCATTCTTTTAACTAACTGAGGAAGAATTTGCAAATTAATAAACCCCGGCGGGCGAATTTTATATCGCCAAGGAAAAACACCCTTATCTCCTATCAGAAAAATTCCCAATTCTCCCTTTGGTGCTTCCACTCTTGCATAAAGTTCTTGCTTCGACAATTCAAAAGTCGGAGAAGGTTTTTTACTAATGAATCGATAATCAAACTCATTCCATACAGTATCTTTTACTCTATCAAAGCGGCGGATTTCTAAATTTTCATAGGGCCCTCCAGGAATTCCTTCTAGGGCCTGTTGAATTATTTTTATGGATTCTGTCATTTCACTGATTCGTACTAAATAACGAGCTAAAGAATCCCCCTCTTTTTGCCATTGGACTTCCCAATCAAATTCGTCGTAACACTCATAATGATCAACTTTACGAAGATCCCATTGTATTCCGGAAGCTCGTAGCATTGGTCCCGACAAACCCCAATTTATTGCTTCCTCTCCACCAATAATGCCTACTCCTTCAACTCGTTCTAAAAAAATGGGATTCCTTGTAATAAGCTTTTGATATTCAGCAATTCCTGTTAAAAAATAATCGCAAAAATCCAAACATTTATCTATCCAGCCATGAGGTAAATCAGCAGCGACTCCGCCAATACGAAAAAAATTGTGCATCATTCGCATACCGGTGGCAGCTTCGAATAGGTCATATATCAATTCTCTTTCTCGAAAAATATAGAAGAAAGGAGTCTGTGCCCCAATATCTGCCATAAAAGGGCCAAGCCATAACAAATGCGAAGCTATACGACTTAACTCCAACATAATGACTCTGATATAACTGGCCCTTTTAGGGACTTGAATATTGCCTAATTGCTCTGGCGCATTTACAGTTATTGCTTCTGTGAACATAGTAGCTAAATAATCCCAACGTGTTACATAAGGCAAATATTGTATAATTGTTCGATTTTCCGCAATTTTTTCCATACCTCTGTGTAAATAACCCAATATTGGTTCACAGTCAATAACATCTTCACCATCTAAAGTAACAATGAGTCGAAGAACACCATGCATTGATGGGTGGTGAGGTCCCATATTGACTATCATGAGGTCTTTTCTTGTAGCTGGTACAGTCATAGGTTTTTCCTGATTCATTCTTCCATGAATTGCTGAAAGCGAAAAGAAGTTCACCAAACTTTAAGCCAATAATTCAAACTAACTCTTCAAATTAACGAGTTTTTCTCTCTCGAATATCCAACTGCCCTATTAATTCTTTATAACGTGCTCTATTTTTTTTTGACAAATAAGCCAGCAGCCGTTGACGTTTTCCGAGAATTTTCCGCAGACCTCTTTGAGATAAATAGTCTTTTTTGTGCAATTCCAAATGTGAAGTAAGCCTCCGTATCTTGTTGGTGAAACTTACTACTTGAAATTCAACAGATCCTCTGTTTTCTTTGTTTTCTTCTTGTTCTTGCAAAATAATTGAAATAAATGAATTTTTTACCATAAAAGAATTTCACACTCCCCTTTTTACAGATATTTATTTTATTGATCAGTAATAATAATGTCACAAATTTTAATTTTAATGTAGTATATACAATAATCATAATTTCTTTATACATTCCTAGTTTTATCAATTATTAATCAATCCTATTTTTGAGTTCATTTGTATAGTGATACAAAAAGACGATACCAAATAGTTTAGTCCGAAGATTCGATTGATAAATTTATTCTGTTGATTAATTTATAGCTTTAATTTAATTGATACCCCATTTTCCTTAATATTCACGTATCCTAGACTGGGATGTAAGACAGCGCATATGCGCATCGGGTTGCTTGCATATAACATGGTCGCGGACAGAAGAAAAAATGAAAAATTGATAGAACAATAGAATATATAGGAAACTCAAAATTTTTAATCAGGGATACATATATATCCTTAACATACTCAAGCGGCTCCCATTATTGGTATCAAACCAATAGCGATTCATACAAGCTAAATCTTCTAATCGATAATTAGGCCAAAAAAAGAACTTTAATTTATTTAATTCATTTTTTTTTCTGTCAAAATTTTTACTTTTCTCCAAAAATTGACTCCAGTTTTTTATCTTGTTTTCCTTGCAAAATAAATTATTTCTATGCACACCATTCTGATTCTTTAAATTCAAATTGAAAGAAATTAGAATTCTCAATTCTCTACGACGTCTAGACGATAAAATTTTTTCAGGAACAAGCAAATCTAAATTATTTTTGTCTCCATTTAGAGTTTTTATTTTATGTCTTGAAATGGATTCATCAAAAGTATTCTTAGCAACATTTTTGGGGTTTCGGTATCTTTGATTACTTTTGTGCTTACTTTTATGAACCAAGGAAATACCTATGATTTGATACATAAAAAACTGTCCGTCATTTTTTACAGATAGACGGGCAGGTTCCATAATTAATATTCCCTTTTTCGTTAATTGTGTAAGATTTAAACGCCTCCTCATTATATCCAGATTCATTTCTTTCCTTTGAATATAGGATATAGTAATTTTTCTTACATTTATGAGGCTAACCAGCAGACCATATATCTGGATATTATTCAGCATTTTTTGATTCAATTGATTCAAACGTCCAGTCCATCTTAATTGCAAAGGAAAATCTCCTTTAAGGAATATTTTTAGTTTTTCAATGGATTCTAAAAAATATTCTTCAATATTGTTTTGATTCTTTAATTCAAAATATTGTTTTGAATTTGATGGGCTAAAATTTAAAAAAAACTCATCCTCCTCTTGTTTTCCCTTGATATTTTTATTTTCAATAAAATTTGGATTTATATTCAAATTAAAAAGAAGTAAGTTGCTTGGGATAAACCAAGGTTTCTCTTTATATTTATGATAAAGTATCACAAACTCTGGAAAGAAAAAAATTTTCGGATTCGATATGAGGCGATTTAAGATTAAGAATTTTTCATTCATTCCCATCCAATCAAAAGACATTCCCATCCAATCAAAAAAGACCTTTTTGTAATTGATTTCAGAATTTGAATCAATTGGAAGATAAAAAAGACCATTACCTTTATTATTAAGTTTATCCCTGATTTGGTCTTTTTTAGGTTCAACCTCAATATTTGTACTAAATTTCCAACCCAAATATTTTCTATCTGTATTTTTTTCCCTATCTATAATATCACTTTTTCCTAGATAATTCTTGATAGGAATATTCTTGAGTATGCTAAAAATTTTTTCGTTATTTATGTTGGAATTTTCTTGATTCTTATTTGTTTCTAATGATGATCTATAAATAGAGGCCTTCTTCTTAGTTTCAGAATGAATATATTTATATGATAAAAGATCATATCTATAGTTTTTTTGAAAATTCTCCTCTTTATTTGGTAATAAATATACTTTCAAATTTTGTTTTTTTTTTGAATCAAATAATTGGTCTTTTTCATAGGAATACCGTTTATTTAAATCCTTATTTTGAGACATATGGCATTGATTTAGTCCATTTCTCCATTTTTGTGGGACTAATCTAGACCATGTAATCTGCGATAAATCGTATTGATAATGACCTCTTAACCAGTTTTTCCATGGATTCATTGCATTATTTGGAAGTTTCTTATGTCTTACTTCGGAATCAAATATTCCTTGTCTTCCAAAAAGATCTTTTATTTCATTCTTAAGAAAAAAAGAAGGTCCATTATATTGAAGAAGAGATCTTAACTTATTGAAGTTAATAACTTGGGTTTGTGATAATTTTAAA